GATCTTTTAGGTCCAGATGTCGCCTCGACGGTCATGCCACGATGTCCTAAAGCCTATATGCGATGGATAGACTTCTGCTACCATGATATATTTGCTTTTTTGAACATAATTTCAGTTTTTTTTTTCTAAAAAAGATGGAATAGTTAATTCCAAAAAAAGTATTTTTTTTTCACGAGGTACGTACAACTATAAAATTATATTGATTTAGAAATTCATATTTATTTGTTACTGAATCGACCATCGACCAATTCCCTTTTTAGTTGGGTGGGAGTATTCAATACATCCATAATTCTGAGCTTCATGTTACTCATCCCAAGAAACATGTCAGATTCAGGGCATCCCAATTCAATTGAATGGAATGACAGTTTCTCATTCGGAATCTGTACAATAAGAATTTTGATCAAATCACACATCGCAGTATACTAGACCTTCTAATTCTTTAAGAGGTTTATCTAAAAGATTCGCGATATAACTAGGAAGACGTTTCAAATACCACACATGAGTTACTAGGCATGCTAGTTTTATATAGCCCATTTGATATCTACGTATCCGAGAATCAATAAATTCTACTCCACATTGTTCACAAAATTTTGGGTCGTCTTTTTTATCTCCCATTACTCGATAATTTCCACAAGCACAAATCCCACTTTTTATAGGCCCAAAAATTCTTTCACAAAATAATCCATCTTTTTCGGGCTTATTGGTTTTGTAATGAAAAGTGTAGGGTTTTGTTACCTCCCCAACTATCTCTCCATTAGGTAGGATTTTTTTTGCCCAAGCACTTATTTGTTGAGGAGAAACTGATCCAATTCGGAGTTGTTGATGTTTATACTGATCAATCATAGAATAAAAATTATGATTCAGTCCAATTAAGCTTCCTTACTATGAATCCGGAAGTTCTTCTCAGATACAAGGAAATGATTCAGTTCCATAACCAAAGATCGTAGTTCTCGAACGAGCAATCGAAAAGATTCTGGAGCATCCGTAGGTTTAGGTATTGTTCCTCCAATGATCGTAGTCCCAAGTATTTCTTGGCGAGCTTTAATATGATCAGATTTATAAGTAAGCATCTCTTGTAAAATATGAGCAACACCAAATCCCTCCAGGGCCCAAACCTCCATTTCACCCACCCGTTGTCCTCCTTGTTTGGCCCTTCCTCTAAGGGGTTGTTGTGTAACAAGTGCATAATGTCCACTGGAACGTCCATGTATTTTATCATCCACTTGATGAATTAATTTCAAGATATAGGGCTTACCCATTATAACAGGCTGTTGAAAAGAATTCCCTGTTCTTCCATCAAATATTCTGCTTTTTCCCGGATATTCAGGTTCAAATATCCATGGATTCGATGTTTGTTTACTAGCTTCATATAATTCAGAAAACACTAGTTTTCTGGAAGCCTCTTGTTCATATCTCTCATCAAAAGGTGCTACTCGATAATGTCTATTTAGCATACCGCCCGCTAACCCGAGTGAGCATTCAAATATCTGTCCTACATTCATTCGTGAAGGTACCCCTAATGGATTGAAGACCATATCAACGGGTCTTCCATCTTGCAAATAAGGCATATCCTGTCTAGACAAAATCTTTGAAACGATACCTTTATTTCCATGTCTCCCGGCCACTTTATCGCCTACTTTAATTTCACGTTTTTGTAAAATGTATATACGAATCATTTCTGGATTATAACTAGAACCCCCCTTTTTTTGAATCCATCTCACATCAATAACTCGACCCCTACCGCCTATAGGTAGTTTTAGACAAGTTTCCTTGGAGGTGGATACTTGAATACCAAGTATAGCTCGTAATAATCTATCTTCCGGGGAATACGAGGATTCTTTTGCCATTTGAGGTGTTAATTTACCCACTAAAATATCACCTGTTTCTACCCAAGAGCCCAGGATCACAATTCCATTTTTGTCTAAATTTCGGAGTAAATGGGCTTCTAAGTGTGGAATTTTATTAGTAATTCTTTCAAAACCATGGCTTGTCATATGAGTCTGAATTTCATATTTCCGTATATGAAAAGAAGTATAAATATCTTCATAGACCAGACGCTCACTAATTAGTACAGCATCTTCAGAATTGTAACCTTCCCATGGCATATAAACTACTAATATATTCTTTCCCAAAGCGAGTTCGCCGCCAACTGTAGCAGCACCGTCCGCTAAAATTTGTCCCTTTTTAATACATTTACCTCGCTGAACCTGGAGTTTTTGATGCATGCAAGTATTTTTGTTGGAACGTTGATATATAGTTAATGGAATACTTAGAGTATCCTTATTTCCAAATAAAAAAATCTTGTCAGTATCGGTATAAATGATGTTTCCCTCGTGATCGGCTATAGCGGAAACCCCTGAATCTAAAGCTATTTGGCGTTCCAATCCAGTTCCAACAATGCACTTTTCGGACCGAGAAAGCGGAACTGCTTGACGTTGCATATTAGAACTCATTAAAGCTCGATTCGCATCATTATGCTCGATAAAAGGAATGAGGGAAGCTCCAATAGAAAAATATTGGAAGGGAAAAATACTTCGAAGATGAACCTGTTCCCATGCAATAGTAAGAAATTCTTGACGGTATCTAGCTGGAACAACCTGTTCCTCTTGAATATCTTGATTTAGTGCTAAAGAATTTCCTGTTGCTACCATATAGTATTCATCTTTACTTGGTGATAAATAAAGCATGCGTATTCTTTTTGATCTCTCAGAAATTTCATAAAATGGACTTTCTATAGACCCCCAACTACCAATCCTCGCATGAATTGCTAGGGATCCAATAAGTCCAACATTGATTCCCTCAGACGTGTCAATTGGACAAATGCGTCCATAGTGACTAGGGTGGATATCTCGTATCCGAAAACTAGCAGTTCGGCCCGTTAATCCTCCAGGGCCTAAATAACTCAATTTTCTCCCATGAACTATTTGGGTCAATGGATTAGTTTGATCCAAAACTTGTGATAATGGATGTAATCCAAAAAAAGATTCATAAGTAGTTGTTAATGGAGTTGAAGTCACCAAATTCTGAGGAATCGGTATCAATTTTTGTCTAATTGCTCCACATATAGCTCCTCTAACCATATTTTCTAAACGAGCCAGGGCCAATCCAAATTGATCTTGTAATAGATCCGCTACGGAACGAATACGCTTATTTTTCAAATGATTTATATCGTCAAGTGTTCCCATTCCAAATTTCATTCCAATCAAATGATCCACAGCTGTCAATATATCTCGTGGTAACAAAAATGTATTGTTCTGAAGTATATCAAGATTTAGCTTTCGGTTCATATTTCGTCGACCAATTCTTCCTAATTCACATCTTTGTTGAAAAAATTTTTTTTGTAATTCTTTACATAAAGATTCAGAAAATACTGGATCTCCACCTACACAAGCAAATTGTCGATAAAACTCCAAAATGGCATTTTCTTTTGACCCAATTTTTTTTTTCTCCTTATCATTCAGGAAAGACACGAAAATTTCAGGATAGCAAACATTTTCTAGAATTTCGTTTAAATTCGAACCCATAGCTGATGATAGAACTAGAATAGATATTTTCTGTTTCCTACTCACACGAGCCCATATCCTTGCTTTTCTATCAATCTCTAATTCTAATCTTCCTCCCCAATCTGATATTATGGTGCCAGTATAGACCGCAATTCCGTTATGGTCTAATTCTGACCGGTAATAAATACCAGGACTTTGCAATATTTGATTGATTATAATTCGGTATATTCCATTTACTATAGAAGTTCCCAGGGAATTCATTAGAGGAATGTTTCCAATAAAAATAGTTTGTTCTTGTATGTCTCTACTGTTTTTCCAAATTAATCCGGCGGATACATATAATTCAGAGGAATATGTAAGCGATTCATATACGGCATCTTTTTCTTTTATCGAGGGTTCTAACAATTGATATGTTTCCACAAATAATTGAAATTCAATTTCTTGATCTGTATCCTCAATTTTTGGAAACTTTAAAAGTCCTTCTGTTAAACCTTGATCAATGAACCTACAAAACCCTTCAAATTGTATCTGATTCAACCCGGGTAGTGTACACATTCCCTCATTTCCACCCTCAACCATTTTCAATTTCCCCATGAATTTTATAGAAAAATATCCCACGATTTGCCGTCATTCTTCATCAAATCACATGAAATGAATAGGTTTAGCAATAATGGACTTTCTGTTCTTTTTACTAAATTACATGAAATTATACCTAACCCCGTGTATGAAATACCTATTATGAAGAAAAGAGAAATAAATAAAATAGAATTTTATACTCAACTTGGAATTTGCACCAAAACATACAGATAGAATCCAAATTCTAATATTCTAATATAAAAATCAAAACGAATTCAAAAATTCTACCCAGATTTTAGGTTTTTTAAGGAATATTAAATAAAACAAAAAATGGATTCCATTTCTACCATTATTATGATATTACATATTTCAATTTCCAATTCGATTGAATGTCAGAAAAAAAATTCGAATTTGCGTGGAAGAGAGATATTTTTATCGATTTTTTTAGAATTGGAAAGTCAAATTAGAATGTGTAAGAAGACTTGTATTTATTAAATATGTGCAAATCTAACGACAGTTACAATTATCTATCTATATATATATGTCTTTTACTTTATTGCAGTCATATTCGTTCGGTACAGCCCATCACATGTCGTGCTCCATTTTTATTTTTTATTCAATCTATCTAATTAAGAATATATTTAATGTAATTAAGAATATATTGAATGAATAATTGTCAAAAAAGGAGAAGCACGAGAATTTCTTGAAAATTGCCTATAGTATAAGATATTATATATGGAGTATAAGATATCTTATCTGGATAAGATACCCGATTAGATAATATCTATGTTGTTATGTAACAATTCCAATTTCTATTTTGGGGTTTACATATACTGACAGTTGCTATTATAATTGAAATGGAGAAGGTTTTTTTGTATTAATATTAAAAAAAGCAATACTGATTGGTTATGTATCAATTTCGATTTTCTTATTTCATTAAGAAAAAAAACCATTTTTGATTCAAATATTCAAGAATTGCTCAGGAATTAATAGTTAACGGTTGCGATTTGTCCCGAGAGTATTTTTCTTTTGTAGTAGAAGGTGTACACTTTTTTTAATAAAAAAAGGGGGGGCTCCTTCTTCGAAGAATGGGATTAAAAAAAACAAAATTTAAGATACAAAAAAAAAAGAAGTTTAGAACCCCCTCCCCCTGGTGGTGGGGTATTCTCATATACTCATATATATATATGAGTTTTGGCGGCATGGCCGAGTGGTAAGGCGGGGGACTGCAAATCCTTTTTCCCCAGTTCAAATCCGGGTGTCGCCTGATCGACAAGAGATTTGAAAAATTGTATTGTACTACGCTTTTTTGATAGAATTTTTTTTTCTCCAGCAGAAACAAGCGGGAGAGGAGAAAAGGACTCTTGAGACTTGTTTGATTCTAAATTCTAAGCATCAGGAGGTTTGTTCTATAAAATGCTGTCAATCTTTTCGTCTTGGAATTGAATGAAAGATTCTAGTAGTGAAAAAGAATCAATAAATCTTGAAATGATATTTCAACAACTACATTAATATCCGTCTACTGACTGAGTCTTGAATTAGATTGGATAAGGATAGGTCGGACAGGGAATCTAATTCCATTGTTAGTTGGCCAAGGGGCGGAAGAAAAACCTTGTATACAGACTGGTGTAAAATATATGAGCACTTTTGCATTTATTCAACAAACAATAGTTCGTTTTAGTTAGACTAGTTAGATTCAATAGCTAATTGGCTTTCTTTATATATAGTTTTTATTTCTTTATATATAGTTTTTATTTAGATAGTTCCATTTTTTTTTACTTAACGAAATGACTTAATGAAATGGGGGGGGGAGAAAAAATAGGTCTTATTATTCCTAGCTGTTAGTAACATTTATTTGTTTTCTATTTCCATGTATGTTTGTAGATATTTTGTTTATGCTTAATGTTTTCCGATTAAAATAGAAATTATATAGCAACTTGTTCTATGTTCTAATAGAATTGATTGGATTGTTTCGTTAATGGTCTTAGCCCAGAATTCTTTTTTGACTCTGTACCAGCAATTCCACTATTATTATAGTATTATTATATTAGTGAATAATACAAAAAAAAAATAATACAAGAAAAATTGGTGAACAATAATGAAAAAAAATTCCTTCATATTCATAGAGATAGGAGACAAAATTTACATGGATATAGTAAGTCTTGCTTGGGCTGCTTTAATGGTAGTTTTTTCATTTTCCCTTTCCCTCGTAGTATGGGGAAGAAGTGGACTATAAAGGTACTACTAATTGAGTTTAAAGGATCAAAATAGGAATTGTTTTAGTATGAATTGTTTTATAGTTCTAGTTGGGTTTTCATTTTTTTTAACTATTAAATAAAGTTTATAATTAATACTAATTAATTGAATTCAAATAGAAAATATATCTGCATTTCGGAGTTCTATTTTATTCGAGTATTGTAATGTATTCTATGGATAATTTAGAAATATAAAATACTCTTTCAATCAAACAAATATTTGAATTATTCCCATGTTCGTATTTTAAAAATCATGGGAATACAAAATAATAGAAAATGGACTCCTATTCCAATTGAAATTTTCCTAAAGATTTCTATTTCAATGAACTGACTATTACTAAGGTTATATATATGGAAAATGAGGAACCACGCAACCCCCACTCCTACTTATTTTTTCCCCTTCTTTTCTTTTTTTTTTCAAAATAAAAAAAAGGTTCCATTATTAATATTAATTATTAAATTAAGCGGAAACATAATTTATATAGGAAATAAAATAGACATAGGAATTGTCTAATGAGATATTACACATAATAAAATATTGCGGTTGTTTGAGTGCCGTTGTTTTAGGTGAATACCATATTATGTACGTAATTACTTTACTGCTTTTTTTTGAATATGATACTGTGATTGTAAAACTGATCAGAAATTTTAAAAATGAGAATTGGAAGAACAAGAGTTGTTTTTTGATTATTTTAGATTGATTTAGATTGATTGGAATCAATAAAGTAGATGAAACAAAGAAAAAAATTGGGACGCTATGCTATGTACATTACATATATGTAATTGAAATTACATATGAATATGAAGATCTATATTGTAGATCGATCCATATTACACCTTTATTTTTAAATTTTAAAAAAGTAAAACTTTAATAGACTACAATAATAGATAGATAGTATAGTAGATAATAGATAGTATAGTAGAAAGAAATGGATTTGATTTCTTTCTACTATACTATCTTGATTTTTTAGAGTTTTGCTGATTGTAGTCTGATCGTTTCATTTAAGACTAATACCCCAAATTGAAATTCTTTTTCATTTTTTTTATTCAATCATTGATTGTATTGATAAAAATTAAGAAGTCATGTTTAAGTGAAATTAGTTACCTTGGCTTACCGTTTTTACGTAAATTATAAGTAAAAAGGCAGTAGGAACTAGAATAAACAGTGCAGTAGCAATAAATGCGAGAATATTTACTTCCATAATCTCTATATTTTATTTCTCTTTAATGTTAAATAAATAATTCGGGATTTAATCCCATAGAGATAATAAATCTTTCGTCGATAAATTCAATAGTATAAATAAATTACATTTCGATGATATCAAATCGGATAAATATCACGAATAACAATATCTGAGCTATCAAATCGATTCATCGTCGAGAATTAAATAGTATAACATAGGAGGATCCTTTATCCATACAAAATTCAAAAATTTTATTTCTGTTGCAATCAATAATTCTTTATCCTTTTAGGAATGATATTTTGTTTGTTATTTTTATTCCCTTTCACATACAAAATGAATTGATGTTTTTTTCTTATTTTTTATTGGATTTGTATCCATCGGGACTGACGGGACTCGAACCCGCAGCTTCCGCCTTGACAGGGCGGTGCTCTGACCAATTGAACTACAATCCCCAGGATAAAAAGCGTATAGCATACATATTCTTACAGTTTCATTAAAATTCTTCTTCTATTTTAGATTCGAATCATTGTGCTGTAACTAAAAGAGTCGAACTTATTTATATATATATTGATATCTATATGGATATGCACTTTAGTGAGATCAACATAGATTACGAGTAATCCGTTCGTTATCGCCAAATTGATTGAATAAAAAAAATGAATCAATGAAAAAAAAAAAAAGAGTCTTTTTTTTTTAATCTTTTCCTTAGACTTTATACTTACAGATCCTGATAAAAATATAGATTTTTAGTAAGATCCCAATTTGTGAGAAAAAAAATATGTAATACGGGAAAAAAGAAATATCGCTAGGGATATTTCATATTTTGATTCTTCCGTATCAGAGCACATCAGTCATTTCCGGAAAACAACAAATAGGTTATATCATTTCATGGTGGATCGGCAAATTCTTGGGCCGAGCTGGATTTGAACCAGCGTAGACATATTGCCAACGAATTTACAGTCCGTCCCCATTAACCGCTCGGGCATCGACCCAGGAACAGGAAGAATAAATTTAAGTTTTTATTGATAATCCATAATCAACTTCCTTTCGTAGTACCCTACCCCCAGGGGAAGTCGAATCCCCGCTGCCTCCTTGAAAGAGAGATGTCCTGAACCACTAGACGATGGGGGCATACTTGCCCGACCGTCATTATACTACGTTCCTAGTATGAACAGTTTTTTTGAAATTGTCAATATAATGGAAAGATGAAATTGTCAATATAATGGAAAGATATGAAATATGAAAAGGATCTTTTCATATTTCATAATTTATAGAATCTTTTGATTGATCATTTATATTTCGAAATTGTTTATTCCAATTGTTTATTCCAATCGTTAATTAAAAAAAAAGGAAAGAAAATAGGATAAATAATGCGAAAGAAAGCAAAAGAAGGATAAGATCCTTTCCAGGAATGATTGGTTTGTTGGAAAGGACGAGGGATTCCAATTTTATTTCTTTCATTTTGATTCAGTAGTTAGGATTCGGTAGGTTTATTTATATCTCATACTAAGTCCGGAAAAAACGATAATCAATTTGGAAATCGGGTAAGGTAATAAGGATAGTGATCAACAAGTTATTGAAAAATGTTTTTCAATAATAATTTGGTTGAGGGACAGGACAAATTGAATCCATTTATCAATGATTCGATGAAATATTTGAATTGGTGGGTACATGTATCAATGAAATGAATTTCCATGTTATTGACTTCAATAATAGGTTTTGAAATAATTCATTCCATTGATATTGACATTAGATCCAATATTAATAAACTATTTTTTTTTTGTTCTAACGATACTATATTCACTAGGTAAATCCAATTTTTTGTTCCTTGATGAGTCGCTATACAAATCAAAAAATCTATGTACATATATTCTAATCTATCTATATAATAAGTATATGCAGTAACAAATGGATGTACTAGTCATATTGGCTAGTTCCTTATTTAGGAATTGAATCAAATGAGGCCCTTTTAACTCAGTGGTAGAGTAACGCCATGGTAAGGCGTAAGTCATCGGTTCAAATCCGATAAGGGGCTTTTTACTTTTTTTTTTCAAAAAACGCCAGCAGTAGTATTCATATTTTAAGGAAGAATAGAGATATTTTTTTTATTTGTAATAAAAAAACTAACTAATGAATTCGAATATAGTGAAGTAATTCTAGTTATAAATTCGAAAGTGGAACATGATTCTTTTCAAAAAAAAAATAGGAAAGATAAAAAAAAAAAGTAAGTGGACCTAACCCATTGAATGAAAACTATATCTACTATTCTGATATTCAAATTGGATAGAAATGAAATTCGAAGAGTGATTTTTTTTTTTAATACTTTTTTGTTTGATTTGGACTCCATAAGAATAGAAGAATAGAATCAGTCGATATTTCCAATTAAATACTCTTGTTCCTAGAAGTTCTATAGGAATAAATTGCTATATCCTTTCTTCATGCAGAAGGACTTATTCTACGTTTCATCAAACAAGTCATTTTT